TTTTTTTCAAATTCAATTGTTTATTTATCTCTTATTCCAAAATTCCCCTGAAAATCGAATTCCATTTTTTCAATGGGATTACATGATCTAGTTCTTACTATTATTACTTTACTCAATTGACAAATTCCACAAAAATAACAATCTCTTGATTCGGAATTAGGGACTCATGTATCATCTGATGAATCTACTTTATTTTACACTTCCGTATCTCACTCTATCTTATTTTTTAGTATTCTCTAAAATAACTGACTGATGAATTATGAATTTCCCATAACTTAGGTAAGTGCTTTACCAACATATGTAGTGTAGTAAAAAAAATAAAAGGAAATTAATTCTTTCATGCTTACTTTAACTAGTTATTTCGGTTTTCTACTAGCTGCTTTAACTATAACCCCAGCTCTATTTATTGGCTTGAACAAGATACGTCTTATTTGAATTGACTGAATAAGTCAGAAAAAAAAATCTTTCTTTTAGATTCCTGGTATTCTATAACTCTTTTCCACACTAAATTACTAATTTTTTTCTTGGTCATTGAGATTCGTGGATAATTTAGAGTAATATTTAGGGATAGATCGTATCTCTTCTTTTTTTATCACCTCGAACAAATCGAAATGATTGAAGTTTTTCTATTTGGAATCGTCTTAGGCCTAATTCCTATTACTTTAGCGGGATTATTCGTAACTGCATATTTGCAATACAGGCGTGGGGATCAGTTGGATCTTTGATTGAGTAATTTTTATTTTTTTATTGACCTCCTCCAGACCAGAGAGGAGGTCAAATTCGAGTTTCAATTCAATTTTGTTTTGTTAAATTATTTTACTCTGCTTCAACATAAGATAGATGGAATCACGCTCTGTAGGATTTGAACCTACGACATCGGGTTTTGGAGACCCGCGTTCTACCGAACTGAACTAAGAGCGCTTTCATTCATTCAAAAAGAAAATATTTTTCTATTCCTAACGTATCTCACGTATGTATAGTCTCCACAAATTCAAGTTATACCCACTTTACTTTCAATTGATCTCTTCGCTACTGCCCAAAAAAAATAAAAAAGTAATAGGTAGGGATGACAGGATTTGAACCTGTGACATTTTGTACCCAAAACAAACGCGCTACCAAGCTGCGCTACATCCCTTTTCCAAATTGTTATACAATGCCATTGTACACAATTCCTGTCTTCTTTTCCACATTGTAATTTTATTCTTATTTCTCTATCTATATAGAACCCTCCTGTCATTTCTTCTTTTTGTTCTCATATAATTAAGGAATTATATACATCTAAAATCCAATAAAATTTCGTCTATATGGTTCATTTTATATATAGCATAACAATCTTGGGCAAGAGTTTCTGATCATATATGTATTCCAACAAGGAAGGAGGATTTTCAATGCGGGATATAAAAACATATCTCTCTGTAGCACCCGTGCTAAGTACTCTATGGTTTGGTGCTTTAGCAGGTTTATTGATAGAAATTAATCGTTTATTTCCAGATGCTTTGTCATTCCCTTTTTTTTAATTGAGGAATAGAATTCTTTGTGACATGACAAAATTTGACCCTTTTTAATCCTTTTATTTAGTATCGGAAGGAAAAAGAAAGAAAAGATGGATTGGCTTGAACCTCAGAGTTATGAAAAATTTGGTAAATTCTATTTTGAAAAAAAAAATAAATTCAATTTTAAGTGGTATCCAAGCTAAACAGGCCTCAGAAATCAGAGCATAGAAAAAGGCTGGGCTGGCTAATTAAATGAAAGGGTTTCGAAGCAAAATCTTTGCTAATTCGACAAGGATTGTATTCTTTAATTATTTCTTTATTTTTTATTACTTAATTTAAGAATTCAAAAAATTTATTCTAATGGATTTTATTCTTCTTCTTCGGATTCAAAATAGAAGAATAAAAGAATAAGTAGAAGAATTTAGTTAAGTCAATCCAAACAGAAAAGGAGGTTCATGGCCAAGGGGAAAGATGTTAGAATCAGGGTTATTTTGGAATGCAGCAGTTGTGTTCGAAAAGGTGCCAATGAGGAATCGACGGGGGTTTCTAGATATAGTACTCAAAAGAATCGCCACAATACACCCCGACAATTAGAATTCAAAAAATTTTGTCGTTATTGTCGCAAGCATACGACTCATCACGAAATAAAGAAATAGGAACATCCATCGTGTGTTCGATCTTTCCAAAAAACAGAAAGAGCAAGAACTTTATATTTAATATATAAAAAATATAGTATAAAATACAAATCAACTCATCTGATTTCCGGTAGATATTATTTCATATGTATAGAGGGTATTCATATACTATAAGATTAATTAAATAAGATATGGATCAAAGAAAGACTACTTCTTCTGGATCCTAAATTCATAAAATAATAAAATAAATAAATGAATTTTTTTTTGTTCAATTTTAAAATTTTAAATAAGGAATAAATCATGTATACATCTAAACAACCTTTTCTTAAATCTAAGCAACCCTTTCGTAAATCCAAACACACTTTTAATAAATCCAAGCAAACCTTTCGTAAATCCAAGCAAACTTTTCGTAAATTCAAACAACCTTTTCGTAAATCTAAACAACCTTTTCGTAGGCGTCCTCGGATTGGCCCGGGAGATCGAATTGATTATAGAAACATGAGTTTAATTAATAGATTTATTAGTGAACAAGGCAAAATATTATCTAGACGAATAAATAGATTAACCTTGAAACAACAACGATTAATTACTCTTGCTATAAAACAGGCTCGTATTTTATCTTTCTTACCGTTTCGTAACTATGAGAACGAAAAGCAATTTCAAGCCCAGTCAATTTCAATAATTACGGGTTCTAGACCTAGAAAAAATCGACATATTCCTCAATTAACGGAAAAGTACAATTCCAATCGAAACTTAAGAAACTACAACCAAAATTTAAGAAACAACAATCGGAACTTAAGTTCCGATTGTTGATGTTTTATTCGAAAGGTCCAGACCTATATATATTATAAAGAAAGTAATCCTGCCCGTTGATTCCTACCACTTAATCTTAATTTATTGTATCTTCCCGGAGTTCCCTCTCCGGGAATTCGGTTTTTATTATTCCAGTATATTACTTTATTTATCCCTTTAATTTATGATCTTTATTTTATTGGAAATCGTGTAAAGATTATTTGGATTTGATACAGCTACTTGTGCAAGCATTTTACGATTAAGAATCAATTTCTTCTTGTACAGGTTGTGTATTAATTTACTATAACTATCAAATACTTTATATATCCGCGTTGCTGCGTTTATCCGAGTGATCCACAAACGACGAAAATCCCTCTTTTGCCTACCTCTATCTCGATGAGAGGAAACAAAAGCTCTTTTTACCTGTTGGGTAATCATTCGATTAAGTCTTAAATGAGCCCCTCTAAAGTTTGAGGCAAATGAACGCATTTTTGTTCGTCGTCTCCGGGCTATATATCCTCGCGGAACTCTGGTCATTGAATCAAATTAACCTTAATGAATAACTAATTATTTCTCTTCTTTTAGCCATCCTTTTTTCCATTAATAACAAAACTAATTATTCCGATATATAAAATATTAATTCCAATGGCTTTTGCTATAGTAACCTTCCCAACCACGATTTTTTATTCCACTCCGTTCAGTTATTTCTATGCGAAATAACAAATTAATTCTAACGATACTAAAAAAATAGTGGGTTCCATCGTTTCTATGGTTCCCTTTTAAACGGTAAGGCCCTCTCTATACACCGGAGCCCTTTCTTTCATCAAAAGGTATTGTGAACTTGTATAGTTCACATTCTTTGGCTCTACCTATCCATTATAGAGTAAATAGCTCTTTTCACAATAAGAGTTATCCATACAGTGACGGTATTTAATTATGAAAGTTGGCTAAGTAGCTGACCCTGTTAGTCCGTTCTTTTAAGATAAAGGAGCATAAGCCTTTTTATTATTATTTCCTCCGCTTAATGGATAACAATTTGCTACCAATGGGGGAATTGCTTCTTATTTCCAATTTAGATAATTGGATTTGCACCAAAGGAAACCAAAAATTCCATATACCATAGAAATCTAGGATAGAAAAGCTATATCCTATTCATTGGTACTAATCATGGATACTTCCAAATTTTTTTTATTTGTTTGAAGTTATGATCTGAACGAGTCGCACATACACCCTAGCACATGTTCCTCGACGCTGAGGGCATCCTTTAAGCGCGGCCGTTTTTCTAGCATTTCGTATTGGCTGTCTTGCGTTTCTAATAAGTTGTTTAACCGTCGGCATGTTGTATGTGTATAGAAAAAAATGGATTGGTTTAGATCCATCTTAACCTGATGATTGATCATCATGAAGTCTTTCTATTTCTATTTTCTATTAAATCGAAGAAAACCCTAATTTGGGTCTGAAATAACTTTACAAGAAATCCGGACACTACCAATCCTTAAACATTTCTGGAAACCACACTGGATCAGTATCGCAGTGCTCGTCAATCATTTCATCCCCTACAATATCGACAAGTCCATAAGCTTTGGCTTCGTCTGCTGACATAAAAACATCCCTTTCCATGTCTTCGGATACAACCCAAAAGGGTTTGCCTGTTCTTAGTGCATAAACCCTTGTAATCATTTCGCGAACTTTGTGTAACTCTTCTACTTCTAGTAAAAATTCTGGTGTCCTTGCCCGATAATAAGCACTAGCGGGTTGGTGAAGCATAATCCTCGCGTGAGGGAATGCTATACGCTTGGTGGGTTCTCCTCCAAGTAGAATGAAGGACGCCATGGACGCGGCTATTCCAAGGCATATTGTATATATATCTGGTGTCACCGTTTGCATCGTATCAAAAATAGCCATTCCTGAGATTAGCCACCCGCCTGGGGAGTTTATAAACAAAAAAATATCACTAAGTCCATCTTCTATACTGAGATATACCATGAGACCTGTAATATGATTCGTGATCTCGCAACGAATCTCTTGACCTAAAAAAAGTGTCCTTTCTCGATACATAACATTGTATAAGTCAACCCAAGTCGCTTCTTCATCTCCGGGAATCCGGTAAGGTACTTTTGGAACACCAATGGGCATATTAGATTAATATTATTAAATTTAAGTAAGAAAACTACACTTTAATATGGAAACGTAAGATATAGAAGAGAAAGAAAGAATCCGCAGTTTATTGTCTTCATTTTTATTCTTATTCTATATGAATACTATAGATTCTATTAATATGAATAATATAGATTATATTAATACGTAGATTAAAATAATACATAGATTGAAAGGTTATACGTATAAAGAAGGTAAGACAGATTGAATAAAGAAAAAGGAATCGGCGATTCAAATGATAAACAAAGAGGGGTAGGGATCTATTCTTCATTTTTGAAAATTGGCCAAGTTACCCATTGCATATTGGCACTTATCGAGTATAGAATAGATCTGCTTCTCTTTCTTCTTATGAACAGAATTGGCTTCTTATTTTTAATGAAATGAAATAAATATTAACACTTTCTGACACAGAATCCCCTAGAAGGGTTAGGTACATAGGATATGGATAGTCTTTTCCAATGCGATAAAATAAAGCGACATCGTGTCTATTTTTCTTTGCTAAAGGGGTATTTCCATGGGTTTACCTTGGTATCGTGTTCATACTGTCGTATTGAATGATCCGGGTCGATTACTTGCGGTGCATATAATGCACACAGCTCTAGTTTCTGGTTGGGCTGGCTCGATGGCTTTATACGAATTAGCAGTTTTTGATCCCTCTGATCCTGTTCTGGATCCAATGTGGAGACAAGGTATGTTCGTCATTCCCTTCATGACTCGTTTAGGAATAACGGATTCCTGGGGTGGTTGGAGTATTTCAGGAGGAACTGTAACAAATCCGGGTATTTGGAGTTATGAAGGTGTGGCAGGTGCACATATTGTGTTTTCTGGTTTGTGTTTCTTGGCAGCGATCTGGCATTGGGTATATTGGGACCTAGAAATATTCTCTGATGAGCGGACGGGAAAACCCTCTTTAGATTTGCCCAAGATCTTTGGAATTCATTTATTTCTTGCAGGGGTGGCTTGCTTTGGCTTTGGCGCATTTCATGTAACGGGTTTGTATGGTCCTGGTATATGGGTATCCGATCCTTATGGACTAACTGGAAAAGTACAAGCTGTAAATCCAGCATGGGGTGCAGAAGGTTTTGATCCTTTTGTTCCGGGGGGAATAGCTTCTCATCATATTGCTGCGGGTACGTTGGGTATATTAGCGGGTTTATTCCATCTTAGTGTCCGTCCGCCTCAACGTCTATACAAAGGATTACGTATGGGCAATATTGAAACTGTACTTTCCAGTAGTATCGCTGCTGTTTTTTTTGCAGCTTTCGTAGTTGCTGGAACTATGTGGTATGGGTCAGCAACGACCCCAATCGAATTATTCGGGCCTACTCGTTATCAGTGGGATCAGGGATACTTTCAGCAAGAAATATATCGAAGAGTTAGCAATGGTTTAGCCGAAAATCTTAGTTTATCAGAAGCTTGGTCTAAAATTCCCGAAAAATTAGCTTTTTATGATTATATTGGTAATAATCCGGCAAAAGGGGGATTATTCAGAGCGGGCTCAATGGACAATGGGGATGGAATAGCTGTTGGCTGGTTAGGACATCCCGTTTTTAGAGATAAAGAAGGACGTGAGCTTTTTGTACGCCGTATGCCTACTTTTTTTGAAACATTTCCGGTTGTTTTGGTAGATGAAGAGGGAATTGTGAGAGCGGACGTTCCTTTTAGAAGAGCAGAATCCAAATATAGTGTTGAACAGGTAGGGGTAACGGTGGAGTTCTATGGTGGCGAACTTAATGGAGTAAGTTATTCTGATCCTGCTACTGTAAAAAAATATGCGAGGCGTTCTCAATTAGGGGAAATTTTTGAATTAGATCGAGCTACTTTGAAATCAGATGGTGTTTTTCGCAGCAGTCCAAGGGGTTGGTTCACTTTTGGTCATGCTACCTTTGCTTTGCTCTTCTTTTTCGGACACATTTGGCATGGCGCTAGAACCTTGTTCCGAGATGTTTTTGCTGGTATTGATCCAGATTTGGATGCTCAAGTGGAATTTGGAACATTCCAAAAAGTGGGAGATCCAACTACAAGGAAACAGGCAGTCTGATACACATTGTTATGGTATCTTTGACCTCTCTTTTTTGATTTGACATGGGAAACATCTCCCATCCTTTCTTTAACTCTTTTTCTTTCTTTATATGGGAAATTCTCCCAAATGACAAATGAATAGGTGTGGAAGTTATAATTGTAAATAAACCACGATCGAATCTATGGAAGCATTGGTTTATACGTTCCTTTTAGTTTCTACTTTAGGGATAATTTTTTTCGCTATCTTTTTCCGAGAACCACCTAAGGTTCCACCAACTCCAACTAAAAGAATAAAATAATTTCATTGAAGTAAGAAGTCTACCCATCTGGTAGACTTCTTACTTCAATTAGTCCCCGTGTTCTTCGAATGGATCTCTTAATTGTTGAGAGGGTTGCCCAAACGCGGTATATAAGGCATACCCAGTAAAGCTTACAAGTAAACCAGATATGGAGATGGCGACTAAAGTTGCTGTTTCCATTTTTATAGAATTTCAAGATTACAATGGATCTACGAAAAGATCGTGTATTTACAACTACAACGGAATAGTATACAAAGTCAACACCAATGATGAAATAGAATTTATGGCTACACAAACCGTTGAAGATAGTTCTAAACCTAGGCCAAAACGAACTGGTGCAGGTAGTTTATTGAAACCCTTGAATTCGGAATATGGGAAAGTAGCTCCGGGTTGGGGGACCACTCCTTTTATGGGAGTCGCAATGGCTTTATTCGCTATATTCCTATCTATCATTTTAGAAATTTATAATTCTTCTGTTTTACTGGACGGAATTTTAACCAATTAGGTTTCTACTAATCTAAAAAAAAAGGAAGTCATAGTTTTTCCATCCAAAAAAGCCTTTCTAGTTTAAGCTCTATATTTCTAGACATTATGGTAGTTCGACCGCGGAATTTTTTTGTTTCGGTATCTCTGGAATATGAGTGTGTGACTTGTTAGAATTGATCCTATTGATAATACATAGAAAGGGCCTGTTATCTCTATCAAGATGATTCTAATTCGTCAGATATTATTTATTCTAGTATCTGGAACACGAAATAGATAGAGTGGATCAAAAAAAAATGGAACTATGATTCATAATCACTATTAAGACCTCGCAACCAGACTGAAAAATTCAAGTAGTTCTTAAATAAAAATAAAAAAGAAATTTTCTTCCTTCCTATTTTGTTTGCCCAAAAGACAACTTTTTTTCTCTCGATTTTGCCGAGTCATTACACCGATTCCATAAATGATTATCAAGTGGTTCTTATTCGAAGAACCCTTGCCTTTTGGTTAGCTTGAGACTCAATCATCGTGGCTCTAGTATGAATCTAAGGTTTTAATTGAACTGATTCATAGGATCGCAACAAGATAATTTCTATATTACGATTATGCAAAAAAAAAACAAATCCAAAATAGGGAAGAGAAAAGTCAAGAGGCCTCGAATGACCGGCATAAGGGAAAGGAAGAAAGACAGATGAGCCAACTTGAGATTTTTTGGCATTATCATAACAAAGAATATATTCCGAATTTTTCTTATTTCATATCTTCAAGGCAAATCGACCCAATCCAGTGGCTGATGAAGTTTTGAACTTTTTTTTATAATATTCGTTGAAAATTTGTGTGTTTCTGCTTGAGCCGTACGAGATGAAATTTTCATATACGGCTCTTAGAGGGGGGGCTTGGGTTAGTTACCTATCTCAATAAAGTATATGATTGGTTTGAGGAACGTCTTGAGATTCAGGCAATTGCGGATGATATAACTAGTAAATATGTTCCTCCCCATGTCAACATATTTTATTGTTTAGGGGGAATTACACTTACTTGTTTTCTAGTACAAGTCGCTACCGGTTTTGCTATGACTTTTTACTACCGCCCAACGGTTACAGAGGCTTTTTCTTCGGTTCAATACATAATGACCGAGGCCAACTTTGGTTGGTTAATCCGATCAGTTCATCGATGGTCAGCAAGTATGATGGTTCTAATGATGATCCTGCATGTATTTCGTGTGTATCTCACAGGTGGGTTTAAAAAACCCCGCGAATTAACTTGGGTCACAGGTGTGGTTTTAGCTGTTTTGACTGCATCATTTGGTGTAACTGGTTATTCGTTGCCTTGGGATCAAATTGGTTATTGGGCAGTCAAAATTGTGACAGGTGTACCTGATGCCATTCCGGTAATAGGATCGCCTTTAGTGGAGTTATTACGTGGAAGTGCTAGTGTGGGTCAATCCACTTTGACTCGTTTTTATAGTTTACATACCTTTGTACTGCCTCTGCTTACTGCCGTATTTATGTTAATGCACTTTCCAATGATACGTAAGCAAGGTATTTCGGGTCCTTTATAGGGAAGGCATATCTATAGAGAATTAGAATTCTCATATATCATATCGGGTAGGTTATCGTATTTCATTGCTACAAACATGGGTTATTGTAGAATAACACATGTCATTTGGATACTTCTCTTCAACTCCGAAGTATTTTGATACAATACAAATAGTTGAAGTTAATTTTACGAAAGAAAAAAAGGCGGATTATGGGAGTGTGTGACTTGAATTATTGGTTTGGCCATGCAGATAAAGAATTGGATCTGCCACATTAGAATTCACAATCAAAGGTGTCTCCGCATCCAATCAACACGTAAGTCTCCTACCTAGGAAGGATAGGCTGGTTCACTTGAGGAGAATATTTTCTATGATCATACCCAACCATGTCATCCATGAGCAGGCTCCGTAAGATCCCATAGAGTAGAAATGGAATAAGTCATGTGACATGATCCAATATTACACTTACCCTTTTTTATTATAGTATGGAAATGCATTCATTTTCTTTGCATCGATTGTGATCCGCAATACTATCGGAGTAAAAGAAGGGATCTAAGGAAAAATGTAGGCTAAACTTTTTTATTTTTTATTAGTAACAAGTAAATATTTTGTTTGGAGGTAAGAAACTTGCGATATTGGGGGGATAAACACCAACTAATCAAGAGACATGAGACAATCCAGAAAGCAATTGATCATGATCAAATTTGTAAGCCCACTTGGATATTGAGCATTTACCCATAAGAATAGGATTCTTTTCAATGAGTAGTTCTAGATCCAACTTCGGAAAAGATAATATGATAAAGCTTTTCTTGCCTAGAGTCATTGAATTATATACCATAATTCTATTATGGATCTTCCGCGGTCTTATTTCTTTCATTCTTGCTCGAGCCGGATGATTATAAATTCTCATGTCCGGTTCCTTTGGGGGATGGATCCTAAAGAGTTCGCCTATCCCAATAACAAAGAAACCAGACTTAAATGATCCTGTATTAAGAGCTAAATTAGCTAAAGGGATGGGACATAATTATTACGGGGAACCCGCATGGCCCAATGATCTTTTATATATTTTTCCAGTAGTAATTCTAGGTACTATTGCATGTAATGTAGGTTTAGCGGTTCTCGAGCCATCAATGATTGGTGAACCGGCGGATCCATTTGCAACTCCTCTGGAAATATTACCTGAGTGGTACTTCTTTCCCGTGTTTCAAATACTCCGTACGGTACCCAATAAGTTATTGGGCGTTCTCTTAATGGTTTCTGTGCCAACAGGCTTATTGACAGTACCCTTTCTAGAGAATGTGAATAAATTCCAAAATCCCTTTCGTCGCCCAGTAGCTACGACCGTTTTTTTAATCGGTACTGCAGTAGCTCTTTGGTTAGGTATTGGAGCAACATTACCCATTGATAAATCTTTAACTTTAGGTCTTTTTTAGGTATTTTTTGATTCATTCAACCGTGAAGTACCGTGCATAGGTATCTAGGAAATAGTTACTTCCAAGTGAATCTTCCCTAGATACCTAAAATCCATTTTATTATGATCCATTTCGCAAAAATATAGATTGTACCAAAGATGCTAAATTGTTTTCTTTTTTCTTTTTATTCTAACTCGAAAAAGAAGAAGAACAAAAAATTGTAATGGATTTAAAACGAGAGCTTATTCTTAAGTAAATCCATTGGTAGATACTTCTCTAGAGTGTCCCATATCTGTTTTCTATCTTCCATACGAAAATTTTCAATTCTCATAAGATCTTCTTCAGTCTTACTCAAAAGGTCCAATAGTGTATGTATATTGGCCCTTTTGAGACAATTATACGTTCTAGAAGGCAATTCTAATTGATCAATAAAAATACAATTCAATGGAATTCCTTTTTTGTTTTTCTTTAGGTTAGTTAATCTTTTTTGAAAAGTAAAAAGGGGCGGAGTAAACCTGTTTTTATTTTCTTCGAAACTCGTTCCCTCTTCCTCCGCGTGTAGAAAAGGGAGGAATAAATCAATCAAATTACGAGAAGCCTCATAAAGCGCTTCTTTAGGGGTTAAACTTCCATTAGTCCATATTTCTAAAAAAAGTATCTCGTGTTTTTCATTTCCATTCCCACAAGAAAAAATACTATAATTCACATTTCGAACAGGCATGGATACAGCATCTATAGGATAACTTCCATCTTGATAGTTCTTTCTGAGTTCTGTCTGATATCCACGATCTCTCTTTATCTGTAACTCAATACAAAAATCAATGGGCTCTGTCAAGTTAGCTATAGGTTGTGCCGTATCAACGATTTCTACGGAAGGTGGTAAGATTATATCTTGAGCAGTTATGTACCTAGGACCTTTGACGCAAATTGATGCGTCTCTAACTCCATAGAGATTACTTCTCAATACAATTTCTTTCAAATTTAGTAAAATTTCTTGTACGGATTCTTCAATACCTGCTATTGTAGAATATTCGTGTGGCACGCTCCCAAATTTTGCGCGTGTGATACATGTTCCTTCTATTTCTCCAAGTAAAGCTCTTCGCAAGGCAACACCGACGGTGTCCGCTTGGCCTTTTTTAAGCGGGGACAGAATGAAACGACCATAATAAAGACGCTTACTATCTACTCTTGATTCAACACACTTCCACTGTAGTGTTTGAGTGGATCCTGCTACTTCCTCTCGAACCATAATAGACTAGTATTATTTGATCATTGAATCGTTTATTTCTCTTGAAAACGGATTAATTCTTTTACAGACGTCTTTTTTTAGGCGGTCGACATCCATTATGCGGCATAGGTGTTACATCGCGTATACAACTTAATCGCACACCGCTTTTAGCAATGGCTCGTAATGCGGCATCTCTTCCACTACCAGCGCCCTTTACCATAACTTCTGCTCGTTGCAAACCTACTGTACGAATAGCATCTACTGCTGTTCTTTGACCAGCATAGGGTGATGCTTTTCTTGAGCTTTTGAATCCACAAGTACCTGCGGAGGACCAGAAAACCACCCGACCTTGCGGGTCCGTAACAGTTATAATGGTATTGTTGAAACTAGCTTGAACATGAATAACCCCTTTTGTTATTCTACGTGCACTTTTCCGTAGACTAAAACGTGCATTCCTACGTAAACCAACACGCACTTTCTTACGTGAACCTATTTTTGGTATAGCTTTTGCCATATTTTATTATCTCATAAATATGAGTTAGAAATAACAAAAAGATACAAAGATATCCGTTTCCGGGTAAAATATACCCTTTACTTTAATTGTTTAAAATTCTTTTATTTAGAATTGGAACATTTCCGCGGGTACTTTTTTATTTTTTAGAAACTAAAGTTCTTTTTCGAAAGATTACCCCTGTCGTTGTTTATGCTTCGGATTAGAGCAAATGACTCTAATTCGTCCACGCCTACGAATCAGTCGACATTTTGTACAAATTTTACGAACGGAAGCTCTTATTTTCATATTTCCGTATCCTTTCTTAAACTATGAATCTAATATTTTGGAAAAAATAAGTCTCTTCGCTTGAATTTTTGAACTTCGAATTTATTACCCTAGAAAAAAGAAAACCCTAATCCTTTGAATCTTCGCTATCTTTCAAATCTTCGATATCTTTCGAGTCTTCGATACGCTTCGAATCTTTATGGGGAAGTCTATAAATTATACGTCCCTTGCTGGAATCATAACGACTTACTTCAATTTTGACCCTATCCCCCATCAGTATTCGTATAGAACTAGAGCGGATCTTTCCTGAAATATAGCCCAGGATGATGGTGTCATTCTCTAGCCGAACGCGGAACATTCCATTGGGTAGGGCTTCCGTAACTAAACCTTCGAAAGTTACTTTTGCTTCTCTCGGGTTTTTTTTTTCTCTCCTATTTTTTTTTTCTGTCATATTTTTTTCTCCTATTTTTCTATTTTTATTTTAAAAATAGGAAGGTCGAGATAGAATTCGGGCACTATAGTCGGAGCGATTACCATATATAACATAAGACTTCTCCCCCAATTCTGTTTAGTCGAGCCTCTCGATCTGTCATTATCCCTCGAGAAGTAGAAAGAATAGCAATTCCCATTCCACCCAAAACTTTAGGAATTCCTTGATAGTTGGTATAAATTCGTAAGCCGGGTCGGCTGATACGCTTTAAAAAGGTTCTTGTTCTATATATTCCTTTTCTAGTCTTTCTCTTTTGATGTCGCAAAGTTGAAACCAAGAAATATCTGTTACGTTCCTGATGTTTCCGAACACTTTCAATAAAACCCTCTCGTAGAAGTATTTTCACAATGTTTTCGGTAATATTTGTAGATATTACTCGAACTGTTCCTTTTTTATTCATGTCCGCGTTTCTTATAGAGGTTAGTAAATCCGCAATAGTGTCCTTGCCCATAAGACTCTAATTCTAGGTTCCTCCAAATTTTTCTATAATCAACATGTTTTCTTTTTTTTTCTTTTCATTTTAGATTTTAAAACATATACGTAAAACACAATCTACTAACTACTAAATTTATTCTCTGATCTAAATTTAACCTACTAGTATTTATAATACTTCAGGAGCTAATGAAACTATTTTGGTAAAATTCAATTCTCTCAATTCCTCGGCAATCGCGCCAAAAACTCGAGTTCCTTTTGGATTTCCTTTTTGATCAATTATAACCGCTGCGTTGTCATCATAGCGGATTATTATACCGTCTTCACATTTGAACTCTTTACATGTACGTACAATTACAGCTCGAATTACTTCGGATCTTTCTAGGGGCATTCGGGGCAATGCGTCTTTGATTACAGCAACAATAACATCACCAATACGAGCATATCGCTGATTACCTGCAGCTCCTATGACTCGAATACACATCAATTTTCGAGCTCCACTATTATCTGCTACGTTTAAAAGGGTCTGAGGTTGAATCATATTATTTTGATTTCCATTTGTTATTTCAATGCAAAAGGATGAAAGAAATATTGTCTTTTCAGAAAGAAAAACAGGGCGTTTTTTTATCTTCAATACTCCTTTTAGTTTTAGGGGTTCTATATTTCTAATCGAATAAATTGACTTCGTATAGGCATTTTACTGGCAGCTATGGAGATAGCTGCTCTAGCTACAGTTTCGGATACCCCCCCCATTTCATAAAGTATACGACCTGGTTTAACAACGGCTACCCAATATTCGGGGGACCCCTTTCCTGAGCCCATACGTGTTTCCGTCGGTCTTAGTGTAACGGGTTTGTCGGGAAATATACGTACCCATATTTTTCCACCACGACGTGCATATCGTGTTATTGCTCTTCGTCCTGCTTCTATCTGTCTCGCCGTGATCCAAGCAGGTTCAAGTGCTTGAAGAGCATATCTACCAAAACAAATACGATTGCCTCGGCAGGATTTTCCTTTCATTCTTCCTCTATGTTGTTTGCGAAATCTGGTTCTTTTGGGGTTATAGTCGATGGTTCTTTCTTAGTTCCATCTCTACTGCAAAACTGGACATGAGAGTTTCTTCTCATCCAGCTCCTCGCGAATGAAATGAGAAAGCGTGCAAATTTATCTAATTCCATAATATTCAAAAATATTAGGGAGAGATACACATTAATAGATAAATAATAGAAAAAATTAGGTTTTTTTTATATTTATTATTCAATTTGTTAAAATCGAAAAATCTATAGTCAAAAAAAGAAGATCCAGAATATATCTAGATGTGTGTGTCTATATTATCTAAATTCTATATTTTATAGATGATGTAATCCTTAAAATATCTTTATTTTTACTCTTATTGAATAATGGTAATGGTAAAGTATTCTAATTCAAAAAGGATTTCGCGGGCGAATATTTACTCTTTTCTGTCTTATTTGTTAATTTATAACCTTACCAAATAAGACAATTTTTTTGGTTTGTTCCGCCATCCTACCCAATGAAGTATTCGGATTCTTTTCAATAAAATCCTATGGAATCATAGGTTCTGTCGTTCCCACTACCTCTCCTTGAATGGTTAGGTCTGAATTCCACAATGGAGCTTCCAAAAAATTTCTTTCCCAGTTAATTTTCTTAGTTTTATTAACTAGGACGGCTCTTTATTATTGCTTTAAATTTCTAGTTCTTGTTTCAAGTTACGATTTCTAACTCTCTATTTTTTTTATTATATTGATGCTTTATCACATTGCTTTTTATGATGCAATTCATAGACCATACATATTGGAATCCTATATCTTACTTAATCCCTCTTCCTTCTTTCTATCATCCCTCCCTTTATCCACATCCCTTTAGCTTTCCTTCACAACCTAGAATCTCATTTCTTTTTTAGAGAAAAAGCAGTTGCTACAACTATATGATAGATCCACTCATTTATGATAGAGATATTTATTCATATAGTGACTGTTTCTTAGTTAGGATCTCGACAATACGAAGCAATAGGTTGGTTATTAGTTAATTTTCTATAATTACTAAGTTTTTTTCTTTTTTAAAGAAAAAGAAAAAAAATAACGAGTCACACACTAAGCATAGCAATTATATTAAATGATTTATCAATTTTCATTAAATCTTATAGAAAGAAAGAGGTAGAATTTATTGTTTTTTTCAGGGATTTCAGTAAAAAAAGTCTCTTGTCATTTTTGATTCTATCACTGGACAGAATGCGAAGACAAGATTAGTTATTCTTCGTCTACGAATATCCAAATTTTTACACCTAATACTCCATAGATAGTTCGAATTGGATAGCAGCAATAATCAATTTTAGCGCGAATTGTTTGGAGAGGGAGTCTACCCTTTTTGATGCATTCGGCACGTGCAATTTCTTTTCCTCCGAGACGACCCGCAATTTTGACTTTGACTCCCCTTATATCCGCTTTTTTAGTTAATTCAATGGCTTTTTTCATTGCCTTTCGGAATGAAACTCTATTTTTTAATTGAAAAGCTATATATTCTGCAAGAATGTTAGGTTCTCTATAAGGCTCTTTAACTTTTTCGATAGAAATATTAAGTCTTTGGTTTACAGAGTGAATTTCCTTTTGTAGATCTTTCTCTAATTCTTCGATTGCTCCTTTTTTCTTTAATAAATTAGGGAATCCAATATGGATTATGACGTGGATCGTATCGATTTCTTTTTGAATTTCTATACGTGTAATTACTTCAGAACTTGAACCTGAGTCCGTTTTTCTATTATGTGTAATTACTTCGGAACTTGAGTCTGATTCTATTTTTCTATTGGAGCCCTTTTTCCTATTCTTTTGTATATAGTTCTTGATACAATTCCTTATTTTTTTATCTTCCTGTAAACCTTCAGAATAATTTTTTGGTTGTGCGAACCAAAAGGAATGGTGTTTTTGAGTTGTACCAAGTCTGAAACCGAGTGGATTTATTTTTTGTCCCATATTTTTCTATTCTATATTTTTTTAGTGGGAATTGAAATCTTAGATGAATCTAAAGGTTATTTAGATTTCTTTACTATATTTAATACAATTGTTATATGACACATGCTTTTTTTTATGGGAAAACTACGCCCTCGAGCCCGAGGTCTAAATTTTTTCATAATAGTACTCCTACTGACTTCGGCTTTAGTAATGAATAAATTCGCTTTGTCGAAATCCCTATAATGAGTAGCATTCGCTGCTGCTGAATAAACCAACTTTAAGATGGGATAAGATGCTCGATAAGGCATGAGGTTCAGTATCATAACAGTTTCCTCGTAGTAACGCCAGCGAATCTCATCAAGAACTCTTTGTGCTTTGAAAACAGACATATGTATACGTTTTTGTGCTTTGAAAACTCGCTCAAATTTAAGTAAACGATCGGTTGGCACTTTCCTTGCGAGTTTCCTTAGCAAACTTTTCTTCTTCTTTATCCTAGGGATATACTTTACTAATTTGAAACTTGTCATAAATAAGGTTATTCCCCGCCTACCTTTACTTTATTTTGAATCCTTTGTTTATTCAGAATAGAAAGATTCTGAATTCAGTTAACGACGAGATTTAGTATCCTTTCTTGCATTTTCATAACTCGTGAAATGCCGAGTAGGCACGAATTCCCCCAATTTGCGACCTACCATAGGATTTGTTATGTAAATAGGTATATGTTCCTTTCCATTATGAATCGCGATTGTATGGCCAACCATTGTGGGTAGAATGCT